ACGGATTCGAACCGTAGACCTTCTCGGTAAAACAGATCAAACGGATTATTATCGAAATGATTCGAACTGTTTCAAAGACCCAACATGCATTTTTTTGCATTGGGCTCTTTCATCAACTGATGTAAAGATCAGTTAGTCCACCATAGTTTTTCTTTACGGAAAGATAATGAGATGGCTCCCTGTGCTCTGATTGATTATTTGTATTATGATCTATCTAGGAGCAATACCAAAGTGTTTCAAAGGAGGATTACCTTGACTTAGGTCTGCCTCCGGCCTAAATTAAATCAACCTAAGTGAAATGGAGTCTCTATCGTTCCGCTGCAAGAGTTGACTATGAGACTTCATACACCTTAAAGTTCATAGAACGAAAAGAAGTTTTTTGGAGGCCCTTATCCTCATTACGCCTAGCATTTAGTGGGCTGGATATTTACCTTATCAACTAGCAAATCAATAAGGGTTCTATTTGATTAGGCACCTGAATTGGCACCTGAATCGGACTGAACCGACTGTTTGTCAGGCTACTGTTCTCCTATTCTCTCGAATCTATGAAGTAAGACATTGATTTTGCAATAAGATCAATTATGTTCATTGCATAATAAGCTCCCTTGAAAAGCATTGGCGCACGTGTAAGCGAGTTGCTCTACCGAACTGAGCTATAGCCCTTGTCAGAGATATCTTAACATATAGATAATTTCTTGTCAAGATGAATATTCTCTAATGCCAGAGGATATCCCTTTGATCTGTTTACTATATAACATACCAATAACGGAGCAGTATTGCTTATAAAAAGGATTCGATCTATAATCGATCGAAGTAATGGGTCTTCCTTTGTGGTGATAAATTGCCTACTTAACTCAGTGGTTAGAGTATTGCTTTCATACGGCGGGAGTCATTGGTTCAAATCCAATAGTAGGTAGGTAGGTAGAAAAATTACTAGATAGCATTGGACTTACTTCGCTTCGCTATCTAATAACTTTTTCTACCCCTCTTCCCTTTTTCTTTGTATCAACTAAACCATTGGATTGTATTCAATTGGATGGGGGAATCCAATTGATAGCCTCGACTCGTATCCTAGCTCGTCTGAGAGCTAGCTTCGCTTCAACCAACTCTTTCGTACCCTCAGCTCTACTCAAGTTAGCTTCGGCTATTTCAAGTGCCTGTTGAGCTTCTTCCGGATCAATGTCACTACCCAGTTCCGCATCATTTCCTAAAATGATGATCTCATTATTAACTATTCTCGCAAAACCGCTCCACAGAACCGCCGTTAACCATTGGTCGTTGAGGAGGCGTATTCTCAAAGGACCCATATCTACAGCTGTGTTAATGGGGGCGTGGTTTGGTAATACGCCAATTTGGCCACTATTAGTAGATAAAATGATTTCTTTCACTTCACAATCCCAAATAATTCGCTTAGGAGTTAGTACATAAAGATTTAATTTCATTTCTTCAATTTGTTCTCCTCTTCTAAGTTTATAGCTTTCGTGCTAGCTTCATCGATGTTACCCACCAAATAAAAAGCTTGTTCGGGTAGGCCGTCTAATTCTCCGGAAAGGATTAGTTGAAATCCCCTAATTGTTTCTGCAAGACCAACATACTTTCCTGCAGAACCGGTAAAAACTTCTGCCACAAAGAACGGTTGTGATAAGAAACGTTCAATTTTTCGTGCTCTTGCTACAGTTAAACGATCCTCCTCTGATAATTCATCCAACCCAAGAATTGCGATAATGTCCTGAAGTTCTTTGTAACGTTGTAAAGTTTCCTTAACTCTTTGCGCAGTTTCATAATGTTCGTTGCCAACGATCCGAGGCTGTAACATAGTTGAGGTTGAATCTAAAGGATCTACTGCTGGATAAATACCCTTGGAAGCTAATCCTCTGGAAAGTACGGTAGTAGCATCCAAATGTGCAAATGTTGTGGCAGGAGCAGGGTCGGTCAAATCGTCCGCAGGTACATAAACTGCTTGGATCGAAGTTATGGATCCCTTTTTTGTAGAAGCAATTCTTTCTTGCAAAGAACCCATTTCTGTACTAAGAGTAGGTTGATAACCCACTGCGGAGGGCATTCTCCCTAATAAGGCGGATACCTCCGATCCTGCTTGAACAAAACGAAAGATATTATCGATGAATAGAAGCACGTCTTGCTTATTAACATCTCGGAAATATTCTGCCATAGTTAGGGCAGTTAAACCAACTCTCATACGAGCTCCCGGCGGTTCATTCATTTGACCATAGACTAGAGCTACCTTTGATTCCTCCAAATTTTTTTCATTAATTACTCCGGATTCCTTCATTTCCATATAAAGATCATTTCCTTCACGAGTCCGTTCCCCTACTCCGCCAAATACGGATACGCCTCCATGAGCTTTAGCAATGTTGTTGATTAATTCCATGATGAGTACTGTTTTACCTACTCCAGCCCCCCCAAATAGTCCTATTTTTCCTCCACGTCGATAAGGAGCTAAAAGATCGACCACCTTAATACCTGTTTCAAAGATGGATAATTTCGTATCTAGCTCGATAAAGGCAGGCGCAGATCTATGAATAGGGAATGTTGCATTAATATCTACAGGACCCAAATTGTCAATAGGTTCCCCAAGAACGTTGAAAATTCGTCCGAGAGTAGCTCCACCGACTGGAACACTGAGAGGAGCTCCCGTGTCAATCACTTCCAATCCTCTCATCAACCCGTCTGTAGCACTCATAGCTACAGCTCTAACTCGATTATTTCCTAATAATTGTTGTACCTCACAAGTCACATTAATTTGCTTACCGGCAGTGTCTCTACTCTTGACTACCAAAGCGTTATAAATATAAGGTAACTTGCCCGGGGGAAAAGTGATATCCAGCACGGGTCCAATAATTTGATCGATACGCCCTATGCTTTTTTCTTCAATTGTGGAAACCCCGGGACGAGAAGTAGTAGGATTGGTTCTCATAATTATCACATAATTTTCAAAAAAAAAAGGAATTTGTCGAATTTTTTCTTGTTGAATAATGCCAAATCAAATCCAAAAAAATAGCCAAAAATCCAAAAGTCAAAAGGAAATGAATTAGTTAATTCAATAAGAGAGAAAGGGGGACGAGGACTTGATTTCGTTGCCCAAGCGAATCCCATTCAATCGTTTACTCATGGAATGAGTCCGTTGGAAAGTTCAATCAATCTTTTTTTTCATATACATTTCGCCTTTTGTGGAGGATCTGTCCCTACTCTACTTTCCTATCTAGGACTTCGATATACAAAATATATACTACTGTGAAGCATAGATTGCTGTCAACAGAGAATTTTCTTAGTATTTAGGTATTTACATTCATTTCTTAGTATTTAGGTATTTACATTCAAAATAAGAAAGGGGCCTATTAAGAACTTGTAAAATAAGGATTAGGGATTGATTTGGGTTGCGCTATATCTATCAAAGAGTATACAATAATGATGGATTTGGTGAATCAAATCCATGGTTTAATAACGAACCATGTTAACTTACCATAACAACAACTCAATTCCTATCGAATTCCTATAGTAGAATTCCTATAGGATAGAACATACACAGGGTGTACGCATTATATATGAATGAAACATATTCATTAACTTAAGCATGCCCTCCATTTTCTTTAATGAGTTGATATTAATTGAATACCCTTTTTGTTTTAAAAGATTTTTGCAAAGGTTTCATTTACGCCTAATCCATATCGAGTAGACCCTGTCGTTGTGAGAATTCTTAATTCATGAGTTGTAGGGAGGGACTTATGTCACCACAAACAGAAACTAAAGCAAGTGTTGGATTTAAAGCTGGTGTTAAGGATTATAAATTGACTTATTACACCCCGGAGTATGAAACCAAGGATACTGATATCTTGGCAGCATTCCGAGTAACTCCTCAGCCCGGGGTTCCGCCCGAAGAAGCAGGGGCTGCAGTAGCTGCCGAATCTTCTACTGGTACATGGACAACTGTTTGGACTGATGGACTTACCAGTCTTGATCGTTACAAAGGGCGATGCTATCACATCGAGCCCGTTGTTGGGGAGGAAAATCAATTTATCGCTTATGTAGCTTATCCATTAGACCTATTTGAAGAGGGTTCTGTTACTAACATGTTTACTTCCATTGTGGGTAACGTATTTGGTTTCAAAGCCCTACGCGCTCTACGTCTGGAGGATCTGCGAATTCCCCCTACTTATTCAAAAACTTTCCAAGGTCCGCCTCATGGTATCCAAGTTGAAAGGGATAAGTTGAACAAGTACGGCCGTCCTTTTTTGGGATGTACTATTAAACCAAAATTGGGATTATCCGCAAAAAATTACGGTAGAGCGTGTTATGAGTGTCTACGCGGTGGACTTGATTTTACCAAAGATGATGAAAACGTAAACTCACAACCATTTATGCGCTGGAGGGACCGTTTTGTCTTTTGTGCCGAAGCAATTTATAAATCACAGGCCGAAACCGGTGAAATCAAGGGGCATTACTTGAATGCGACTGCAGGTACATGCGAAGAAATGATGAAGAGAGCTATATTTGCGAGGGAATTAGGGGTTCCTATTGTAATGCATGACTACTTAACTGGGGGATTCACCGCAAATACTACTTTGGCTCATTATTGCCGCGACAATGGCCTACTTCTTCACATTCACCGGGCAATGCATGCAGTTATTGATAGACAGAAAAATCATGGTATGCATTTTCGTGTATTAGCTAAAGCATTGCGTATGTCTGGGGGAGATCATGTCCACGCCGGTACAGTAGTAGGTAAGTTAGAAGGGGAACGCGAAATGACTTTAGGTTTTGTTGATTTATTGCGCGATGATTTTATTGAAAAAGATCGTGCTCGCGGTATCTTTTTCACTCAGGACTGGGTATCTATGCCAGGTGTTATACCGGTGGCTTCAGGGGGTATTCATGTTTGGCATATGCCAGCTCTGACCGAAATCTTTGGAGATGATTCCGTATTACAATTTGGTGGAGGAACTTTAGGACATCCTTGGGGAAATGCACCTGGTGCAGTAGCTAATCGGGTGGCTTTAGAAGCTTGTGTACAAGCTCGTAACGAAGGGCGCGATCTTGCTCGTGAAGGTAATGAAATTATCCGAGCAGCTTGCAAATGGAGTCCTGAACTAGCCGCAGCTTGTGAAATATGGAAGGCGATCAAATTTGAGTTCGAGCCGGTAGATACTATAGATAAGTAGATAAAACTAGATATAAAGAAGGTCTAAATAAAAAAGAAGCGAAATAGAAAGAGAAAAAAGCAGTTACGAAATGCAGTAATTCTTCTTTATTCTTCTAATTGATTGCAATTAAACTCGGCTCAATCTTAAAAAAAAGATTGAGCCGAATAAAAATAGATCTTGATACGATCATGAGACTTGACAAATCGAGATTCCTCTATTCTATATATTTAGAATATATAAAGGTATAATACAATAAATAAATACAAATATAGTATTATCATATGATAATGGAATCAAATACGCAGTATTTACAGAAAAAGTCTTTATTTATTGGGAAAGAATCAATGAAAAAAGATTAGGAATCGCAATGCTACTATACGCGTCCGGAGGAGTATTCGGAATAATATTCTTCTATAATCCATTCTTGTGTCTTGCGCGGGGTCTTACTAACAGGACTTCGCTGCACGGGACGGGTTTTCGTCGAAAAGCTAACTCCACCCGGCATTTTCATACCCTTTGGGTGGTATATCGCCTTAAAAAGTCTAAGGGGGTAGTATGAGATCTGTAGTAGGTAAGAGAATTTGCCCTTTGATTTTGATTGAGTATGCTATTTTTCCGCCTTTACCGCGCATTATTGTATGAGCTTCTAGAGGATAGAGGAGCACGTATGCAGGAAGGAAATTACAGCTTAATAAAAAAGTCTAAAAAAGCTTCAACTTTACGGCACTATCAATCAACTAAAAAGCCCTATGTATGAATCCTTACAACCGGTGGGATAGGATAAGAGCGAGTTTCGGTATACTGGGGTTGGGGGATATCCTTATTTCAAAACCTGACGCGCATCTTGCGTTTGTGGGGGTCCGAGAGTGGTTGAAGAAGTATTGCATGTGGAAGTAGGTAGACGAAACTGATTTAGGATTCGAAATGGGCGCATTCGACTAAAAGTCGTACTGAGACCTTTTTTAAAGGGTATTCTGAAAGAGGTATTTCATTTTCACAATCGCTTTCTTTTGAATCCAATTTCAAGTTCGATTAGAAGGATAGAAAGGCCATGAGGACGGGAAAAGAAAAATCAAATCTTTTTTGAATCTCCTTTTTTGCAATTTTCTTATTATCCATTCCATTCATTTTTTTTTATAGAATACTAAAGTATTCTATAGTATTCTATAAAAAATCTTTATTTTGCAAACTAAAAAATACAATAGTCAATATTCCTTATAATAGATATACTTAATTATATTATAAGAATCCTAAGATATTTTTCGAATAGATAGAAATAGTAAATTTGAATTGAGACACCTATTCTATGACGGATTTTAACTTACCTTCTATTTTCGTGCCTTTAGTAGGCTTAGTATTTCCGGCAATTGCAATGGCTTCTTTATTTCTTTATGTGCAGAAAAATAAGATTGTCTAGAACCGATGGGGCCGAATTTTCTCAATGTATTTCCACGCAGGATCATAATACAGATATTTTTTAGTGTAAGTAATATAATATGGTAGGGTATGTGGCTCTTTCTACACACAAATGAAAAACGGCTATGGATGCGGATATAGGCTACGAGCATAAATGCATGCATATGCGGAGCCGGGTATAGCAAGTTTTATTTTAAGTAGATCAACAGATATTTTTTGAATAGAAAGTCAATGTATCTAACCAATTATTTCACAGGAGTACTAGTTACTGAAGGCGATTTCAGAATCAAAAAAAGTAAAGTAAAAATCATTTAGCTTATTCTCTCAATTTCAATCGACCGCTGCTGGATTTAGTATATCTAATATGAATTGGCGATCAGAACACATATGGATAGAACTTCTAAAAGGTTCTCGAAAAAGAGGTAATTTTTTCTGGGCCTGTATTCTTTTTCTAGGTTCACTAGGATTTTTATCGGTTGGGGCTTCCAGTTATCTTGGTAAGAATATGATATCTGTACTTCCATCTCAACAAATTCTTTTTTTTCCACAGGGGGTCGTGATGTCTTTCTACGGAATCGCGGGCCTATTCATTAGCTCCTACTTGTGGTGCACTATTTTGTGGAATGTAGGCAGTGGTTATGACCGATTCGATAGAAAAGAGGGAATAGTGTGCATTTTTCGTTGGGGATTCCCTGGAATAAAACGTCGCGTCTTCCTTCGATTCCTTATGCGGGATATCCAATCAATTAGAATTCAGGTTAAAGAGGGTCTTTATCCTCGTCGTATCCTTTATATGGAAATCCGGGGCCAGGGGGTCATTCCCTTGACTCGTACTGATGAGAAGTTTTTTACTCCACGAGAAATTGAACAAAAAGCTGCCGAATTGGCCTATTTCTTGCGCGTACCAATTGAAGTATTTTGAATACCGATTTCATTTTTTTGAATTTTTGAAATGAATTGAATGAATTGGATTCGTTATTGTAAGGAGATTTTTGAGTATTTATCTAAAGAAAGGAACAAACGAGGATAAGAGAAAATTGCTTCTAATTTGTTTTGTCCAAGTGAGATATATGGCATAATATTCTTCCATTTTCATCTGAAAGGGCTTTTTTTTTTATTCTATTTCTCTATTCCACTCCATCTAGATCTAAGAAAGAACCCAATGCAATGAAATTCCACTAGTATACAAAAAAGAGGAATAGATACAAGGTCTCAAACCTTGTTATAGAATTTTTGCTTCAAATAAAAAGAAATATCATATAGAGTCAGCGAATGAAATAGAGTCAGCGAATGAAGCGGATTCATTAACAACTCAATTTACAGATCAAAAATGAAAAAAAAGAAAGCATTGCCTTCTTTCCTATATCTTGTATTTATCGTACTTTTGCCCTGGGGAGTCTCTTTCTCTTTTAACAAATGTCTGGAACTTTGGATTAAGAATTGGTGGAATACCAGGCAATCTGAAACTCTCTTAACTGATATTCAAGAGAAAAAGGTTCTAGAAAGATTCATAGAATTAGAAGAACTTTTTCTCTTGGACGAAATGATAAAAGAGAAACCGAAGACACATGTACAAAAACCTCCTATAGGAATACACAAGGAAATAATACAATTGGTCAAAATAGATAATGAGGATCATCTCCATATCATTTTGCATTTCTCGACAAATATAATCTGTTTGGCTATTCTAAGTGGTTCTTTTTTTCTGGGTAAAGAGGAACTTGTCATTTTGAATTCTTGGGTTCAGGAATTCTTCTATAACTTAAATGACTCAATAAAAGCTTTTTTGATTCTTTTAGTTACTGATTTTTTTGTTGGATTTCACTCCACCCGCGGTTGGGAACTACTAATTCGTTGGGTCTACAACGATCTTGGATGGGCTCCTAATGAGCTAATTTTCACTATTTTTGTTTGTAGTTTTCCAGTGATTCTAGATACATGTTTTAAATTTTGGATCTTTTTTTCTTTAAACCGTCTATCTCCTTCGCTTGTAGTCATTTATCATTCAATTAGTGAAGCATAAACTCATTCGATTTCCTGATATTAATCAAATTAGCATCTTTCTTCCTTTAGAAAGAAAGCCCTTTTCCATTTTAGCAAAATTCTTTCTATTTCTACCTGCTCAAGGTATTCATCATTCCAGTACAACTGTTGCAGTAGAATGACAACAGACTCGTGTATAGGGAACTAGATTAGCTTAGCTACCTATCTAATTTATTGTAGAAATTCTGGGATCTGCGATTGGATATGGAAAATAGAAATACTTTTTCTTGGGTAAAGGAACAGATGATTCGATCGATTTCTGTATCGATCATGATATACGTAATAACTCGGACATCTATTTCAAATGCATATCCCATTTTTGCGCAGCAGGGTTATGAAAACCCACGAGAAGCAACCGGACGAATTGTATGTGCCAATTGCCATTTAGCTAATAAGCCCGTGGATATTGAAGTTCCCCAAACTGTGCTTCCCGATACTGTATTTGAAGCAGTTCTTCGAATTCCTTATGATATGCAACTGAAACAAGTTCTTGGTAATGGGAAAAAGGGAGGGTTAAATGTGGGTGCTGTTCTTATTTTGCCCGAGGGATTCGAATTAGCGCCGCCCGACCGTATTTCTCCTGAGTTGAAAGAAAAGATAGGAAATCTTTCTTTTCAGAGTTATCGTCCCGATAAAAAAAATATTCTTGTGATAGGCCCTGTTCCCGGTAAGAAATATAGTGAAATCGTCTTTCCCATTCTTTCCCCCGATCCTGCTACGAAGAAAGACGTTCATTTCTTAAAATATCCCATATATGTAGGGGGAAACCGAGGAAGGGGACAGATCTATCCTGATGGTAGCAAGAGTAACAATACGGTCTATAATGCTACGTCAACAGGTATAGTAAGAAAAATACTACGTAAAGAAAAGGGGGGATATGAAATATCCATAGTCGATGCATCGGATGGACGCCAAGTGATTGATATTATACCTTCCGGGCCAGAACTTCTTGTTTCAGAAGGGGAATCGATCAAGCTTGATCAACCATTAACAAGCAATCCTAATGTGGGAGGGTTTGGTCAGGGGGATGCAGAAATCGTGCTTCAGGATCCATTACGCGTCCAAGGCCTTTTGTTCTTCTTCGCATCTGTTATTTTGGCACAAGTTTTTTTGGTTCTCAAAAAGAAACAGTTTGAAAAGGTTCAATTGTACGAAATGAATTTCTAGGTCCCGGCTTACCATCAAGTTGGTAAAAAGCCGCGATTTATTGGCGATTGCTAGAATTATCTATGATCCATTTTGGAAATCCTTTTTTTGTTTAAACTGTTTTTTGTTTGCGAGATGCCTGGAATTCCTTATTTCTATCTCATGCAAAAGAAGAGAATTCAAGGCAAAGGCGAGAACAATAAAAGGATTTCCTCCTTTTAGGAGGGATTGCTGGT